TCTTTTTTTATTCCATTTGAATCTACCATATCTAACTGAATAAGATTTCTCGTAGATCTATCCCATTTTTCGGGTTAATGAAAAGAAGTTAATAAAAAGAGTTTCAAACTTAAATCTTAAGTTTGGATTAAAAATCCGGTTTATTTTAGTTTTATCTTTTCTCCCACCTTCAGAAAAATAAAACATAGACATTTTGCCTATCATTAGAATTTTCTGAAAGGTAACTATCTCAGTTTCATATCATATAGAAATTTATATAGAATTTTTGAAAAAGACTTTCGAAAGGAAAGACTTACTATCTTTGGGATCTGATCCTACACCGCTGCTCAATATCTTAGTGGATCGACTCTATTACATAAGTGGATTCCTAACATTTGTCTCACATCATGACATAAGTAAGCAGTTATTTTTGTATCGGCGCAAAACCTTACTAATTGATCTTTACGGTGCTTACTCTATCAATTAGATCCTTTACCCATAGAATAAAACAGCTAGGCATATCTATTTCTTCATATTTCAACTTCTATGAAGTTTCTTTCTTTTCTACAGCTGATAAAAATCGTTGTTTTAGACAATGCATATGTAGAAAGCCCTTTTTCTAGTATTTACTAGTGAATTTGATCTTTATTTACTTTTTATTTCTATAGTGGAGATAGTCGCACGTAATGACAGATCACGGCCATATTATTAAAAGCTTGTGGTAAGAATGGGTTTCGTTCGAGCGCTCGAAAATAATATTCCAAAGCTTTCGTGTGTTCTCCGTTACTTGTGTGGATAAGTCCTATGTTATAGAGTATATAACTTCGGTCATAGGGATCAATTTCTAGTCGCATAGCTTCATAATAATTCTGTAAAGCTTCCGCATAATTCCCTTCGGATTGAGCTGACATCCGTTACGGTCGTCATTCAATTCACAGAATCTCCGTTACAGAACCGTACATGAGATTTTCATCTCATACGGCTCCTCCCTTATGTGCATAATGATAAAATGATAAAGAAGATGAAAATCTTCTCATTATGAACTAAGTAGGGCTAGTGTTTTTACAAGAAATCTCTAGCCAACCTTCCTGCAAGAGATCTTTTCTTAACATCAAACGTATTGTTACTAGAGAGAAAAGATAACTCCAACAATTTCTTTGTTCTCAACGCTTCCCAATGTCCAGGAATTAGTCACTTCAACAGCCTTCGATGGTTATATGGGTATCCAAAATACAAACGAGATGGATGTTTGTTGTCCCAACCATTCTTTTAGTCCCAAGCTTGCTAAAGAAGGGGATAATTTATAATATAACAAAGTTTTCGTGTTGTTAATTTCTAGGTGTAGTGCTTCTTCCCCTCTGCTACCTATTGGTTAGGATTGACCCGTAATACCGAACCTATAGGTATAACCTTTCGCTCAATACTAGAATCGAGAATTGAAACATAGCATCTGAGGCTGCATTAATCGAGGATACACGACAGAAGGAATTGTTCTATTTCCAAACTTTACCTTCTACAAGCGTAGATTTTTTTCTTTTTTTCCCGATTACGAATCATGTGTATTTCTCGTAAAACCGAGAGTCAAAAAAAAGTCAAATCGCACCATCTCTGTAATAAGTAAATGCCTCTTTTTCTCCTGAAGTTGTCGGAATTATTCGTAATAATATATTGGCTACAATCGAAAAGGTTTTATCAATAAAATTTCCATTTATCCGCGATCTAGACATAGGTAGCAATCCATTCTATCATTGTTCTCATTACTTCTCGGGGGAAAATGATCCCACAAGGAAAAGAATTTTACAGTACGAAATAACATAAAAACAGATTCATTATCATTAAAAAATATGGCCCAATATTAAAAACAATATTCAAATTGTTCTTTTTTACATTACAGGAACAGGAATTGATTGATAAGAATTAAGAAATAAATATTGGGAACCGCATTGGATTCCATCTTACTGGAATAGTCTATCAACGAAAGAAACTATTCTTATTTGATTGAAGTTACAGCTTAGAAAAACCTAAGTTGATTGAATTATGATACAAAGAAGAAAAAGGATCGAATCGAGTAATCATTGTATGATGAAAATGGGCCCATTTTTTTTGTGTACGCGGAATCACTAGACAATCAACTATAAAAAAATTGTTTATCAATTTGTATTTTTAATAGATAGATGGGATAAGGATTTTTGTTGATAACAGGCCTAAAAAGCAATTTGAGAATTCTTCTGGTATGGAATCGTAGTCTAAATAGAATCATGATCTAAAGATATCCATTAACCATAGTCTATAAAATATAGAACCCTAGCTCAGTCGATTCGTTAGAATTTAGAATTTATTGATTTAATGCGGTCGGTATAGTATAAATAGATTAAATAGATAATCAGAAAAAGAAGATAACATTGTTTTTGCAAACATGAATAGAATTTTTTTAACAGTTTTTATAAGAAAACAATTTTCTATTTTTATCGCTTTCTATTTAGAATTGATTGGTTGTACCTACCCAATAATCTAATTCTAATATGAATAATGAATTATTCACTCGATTTTCGGTTTTTAGGTCATAATCATTATGTAGGAGAGATGGCCGAGTGGTTGAAGGCGTAGCACTGGAACTGCTATGTAGGCTTTTGCTTACCGAGGGTTCGAATCCCTCTCTTTCCTTACCTTCACCTAATTTACCGATCTTACTAACCACAATAGATCAATAGATATAGATCAAATAGCAATATATGACTATTCCAACAGTTAGACCTTTCTTTGATATGGATTCTCTATTCCTAATGGCTGTGGTACGGAAAATACTGTTAAAGAAACGAGTAGACAAGGAATGAAAATATCCCTCTCGGTCTATGACACCTAAATGGAAGAAAAATCCGGAGCAAACCCTTAATTTATCTTAACCTTAGGTTAATTTACTTCGCCGAAAGGGAGGAAAATAGGTTATATTAGTCTTTATTTTCTTTTTGTTAGGTTTAAGTCTGACGAGAATAATATTCTACAACCAGCAATTCATTTATTTTCAAACCGACCCATTTACTATCTATTATTTGATTGACTAATCCTTTATATTGGAATGGTTGAAGAGTCAAATGGTTTGGCAATTCCTCCTGAGGGGATGAATTGAGAGAATTTTGAATTAGAGCTCTAGATTTTTGTTCATCTCTCGCCGCAATAGTATCTCGGGGTTTGCAGCGATAACTTGGTATATCTACTATACGACCGTTGACTAAAATATGTCTATGGTTAACTAATTGGCGAGCTCCCGGAATAGTCGGGGCCATACCCAACCGAAAAAGGATGTTATCCAGACGCATTTCAAGTAATTGTAGTAAAACCTGACCTGTTGACCCCTTTGCCTTTCCGGCGAGACGAACGTATTTAAGTAATTGTCGTTCTGTAAGACCATAATGAAAACGCAATTTTTGTTTTTCTTCTAGGCGAATACGATATTGGGATTTTTTCCCAGAACGTGATTGGTTTCTAAGATCATTTCCAGCTCGGGGCCTTTTATTAGTTAGCCCTGGTAAAGCCCCCAGGCGACGTATTTTTTTGAAACGAGGACCTCGGTAACGCGACATAAAGACTCCTTATTTATAATTAATTATTAATTAATTCTTATTGATGAAATTTCATTCTACAGAATAAATCTAAACTAAAAATGAACTAAATTCTAAATAAAGCAAAATTTACTGAAGTATTATTCTATTATTAATATTAATTAAAGAATAATGAGATGAGTTGAATAAATATCCAGTTTCCGGTTTTCTATATATAGAAAAGGAAAAGGATTCTGTTCGTGAGATAGTTGGAAATTCCTATCCTATAATCAATGGCTTTTGCGAAAAGAAGAATACATTTTTTTTTTTTTCACTTTGATTTCAAAGATGCATTATCAATCATGTAAAAAAGAAAATAAATAGAGAAAAGCCGACTATCGGAATCGAACCGATGACCATCGCATTACAAATGCGATGCTCTAACCTCTGAGCTAAGCAGGCTCACATAACATAAATTCGACATGCAGAGGAATTCAATAAACTCTTAGAATCTTTGCTATTAACTATTTTCATTCTTGGCTATTCATATTCGCTATTTATAACATAATTCATATTAAATATGAAATTCATTATTATTATTTTAATTATTATTATTAATTAATATGAAATTATTAATATTAAATTAATATATTAATAAATTAAACATAAACAATAGAATAATTCTAATTTCAAATAATAATAACTGTTAAATATTATAGAACATAAGATTAATCTAGCGATATATAATTTCAATTTTTTTATTATTTTAATTTATTTATTTTATAAAATAATATAAATAAATTATCGACCGTTCAAGTATTTTCAATTTCATGGGTAAATGAGTGGAAGAGAGACAGATGTATAGGGTATGTATCCACCTATATTGAATTGCGGATACAGAAATGATAAAATCGTTTTTGATTGGACCGAATACGAGCCTCCTATAGAAGATGAAAGAAGATACACAAGAAATCACAAAGAGGAGAAAACACTTTTTCGAGACAGGCATCTATCTAATGAATTGAACGGTTCCGGTATAAATGAAAGAAAAAAGGGACGGGATCACAATGAGATTTTCATCTCAAAAGGGGGATATGGCGAAATCGGTAGACGCTACGGACTTAATTGGATTGAGCCTTGGTATGGAAACTTACTAAGTGATAACTTTCAAATTCAGAGAAACCCTGGAATTAATAAAAATGGGCAATCCTGAGCCAAATCACGTTTTCCGAAAACAAGCAAAGGTTCAGAAAGCGAAAATAAAAAAGGATAGGTGCAGAGACTCGATGGAAGCTATTCTAACGAATGGAGTTAATTGTATACATTGGTATAGGAATCCTTCTATCGAAACTTCAGAAAAGTGAAGGATAAGCCTGTATACATAATACAGAAGAATTGGTGTGAATCGATTCCATATTGAAGAAAGAATCCAATATTAATTGATCAAACCATTCACTCCATAATCTGATAGATCTTTTGAAG